GATACTAATAATGCTGATCAAACAGACGAAGTGGCTTTGATACGCTATTCACAACAATCGGATTTTCGTCGAAATATAATCAAAGGTTCGATGCGTAGTCAAATGCGGAAAATAGTTATTTGGGAACTGTTTCAAGCAAATGTGCATTCCCCCCTTTTTTTGGACAGAATAAACAAATCCCCCCTTTTTTCGTTTGATATCTCCGGACTAATGAAACTAATTTTTAGAAATTGGATGGGAAAAGGGACAGAATTCAAAATTCTAGATTATACAGAAGAACAGACAAAAAAAGGAGAGAAAAAAGAGAAGGACAAAAAAGAAGAGAACAAAAGAAAGGAAAAAGCACGGATAGAAATAGCAGAAGCCTGGGATACCATTCCATTTGCACAAGTAATAAGAGGCTCTATGTTAATAACTCAATCGATTCTTAGAAAATATATTATTTTACCTTTATTGATAGTAGCTAAAAATATGGGTCGTATGTTATTATTGCAACTTCCTGAATGGTCTAAGGATTTACAGGAATGGAATAGAGAAATGCATGTTAAATGTACCTATAATGGTGTTCAATTATCAGAAACCGAATTTCCGAAAAATTGGTTAACAGACGGTATTCAGATAAAAATCCTATTTCCTCTCTGTCTGAAACCTTGGCACAGATCTAAGCTGCAAACCTCTCATAGAGATCTAATGAAAAAAATAAAAAAAAAAGATGATTTTTGTTTTTTAACGGTTTGGGGAATGGAAGCTGAACTTCCTTTTGGTTCTCCCCGAAAAAGACCTTCTTTTTTTGAGCCCATTTTTAAAGAACTCAAAAAAAAAATTAAAAAATTGAAAAAGAAATATTTTCTAGTTTTAAGAGTTTTAAAGGGAAGAACAAACTTTTTTCTAACAGTCTCAAAAGAAACAAAAAATTGGGTCATCAAAAGTGTTCTATTTATAAAAAGAATAAGAAAAGTACTTTCAAAAGTAAATCAAATTCTGTTATTTAGATTGAGAGAAGTATATGAATTAAGTGAAACTAAAAAAGAAAAAGATTCTATAATCAACAATCAGATAATTCATGAATCGTTTAATCAAAGTCGATCTACAGATTGGACAAATTATTCCCTGACAGAAAAAAAACGGAAGGATCTGACTGATAGAACACGCACAATTAGAAATCAAATAGAAAAAATTACAAACGACAAAAAAAAAGTAACTCCAGGAATAAATATTAATTCTAACAAAACAACTTATAATGCCAAAAGACTAGAATCACTAAAAAATATTTGGCAAATATTAAAAAGAAGAAATGCTCGATTAATCAGTAAATTACATTATTTTATAAAAATTTTCATTGAAAGAATCTACATAGATGTCTTTCGATGTATCATTAATATTCCCCAAATCAATATACAACTTTTTCTTGAATCAACAAAAAAAATGATTGATAAATACATTTACACTAATGAAACAAATCAAGAAAGAATTAATAAAACAAATCAAAATACAATTCACTTTATTTCGACTATAAAAAAGTCACTTTATAATATTAGTAATAGTAAAAGGAATTCACCTATTTTTTGTGACTTATCCTCCTTGTCACAAGCATATGTATTTTACAATTTATCCCAAACCCACTTGGATAAATTAAGATCTGTTCTTCAATATCACGGAACATCTTTTTTTCTTAAGACTGGGATAAAGGATTCTTTTGGAACACAAGGAATAATTCATTCTGAATTAAGATATAAGAAATTTCGGAGTTATGGAGCGAATCAATGGAAAAACTGGTTAAGGGGTCATTATCAATACGATTTATCTCAGATTAGATGGTCTAGATTAATCCCACAAAAATGGCGAAATAGAGTCAATCAATGTCGTACAGCTCAAAAGAAAGATTTAAAGAAATGGAATTCATATGAAAAAAACCAATTACTTTATTACAAAAAACAAAAAGATTCTGAAGTATATTCATTATCGAATCAAAAAGATAATTTTCAAAAATACTTTAAATATGATCTTTTATCATATCAATCTATTAATTATGAAACTAAGAGGAACTCATATATTTCTGTTTATGGATCACCATTACAAGTAAATACGAATCAAAAGATTTCTTATAATTACAACACACCTAAAGGCAAATTATTTGATAAATGGGGGGGTATTCCTATCAATAATTATCTAGGAAGAGGTGATATTATGTATATGGAAAAAAATCCAGATAGAAAATATTTTGATTGGAAAATTCTCAAGTTTTGTCTTAGAAAAAAAGTCAATATTGAGGCCTGGATCAAGATCGATTCCAACAGTAATAAAAAAACTAAGATTGGAACTAATAATTACCCAATAATTGATAAAATTGATAAGAAAGGTCTTTTTTATCTTACAATTCATCAAGATCTAGAAATCAATCCACCCAATCATAAAAAAATCTTTTTTGATTGGATGGGAATGAATGAAGAAATACTAAATTGTCCTATATCCAATCTGGAACTTTGGTTCTTCCCCGAATTTGTGCTACTTTATAATGCATATAAAATGAAACCGTGGATTATACCAAGCAAATTACTTCTTTTAAATTTGAATATAAATGAAAATGTTAGTGAAAATAAAAACGTCAATGGAAAGCCAAAAGGGAATTTTTTTATACCATCGAATGAAGAAAAAAAATCTTTTGAATTAAAGAATCGAAATCAAGAAGAAAAAGAACCCGCAGATCGACGAGATCGTGGTTCAGATGCACAAAACCAAAGAAATCTTGGATCCCTTCTCTCAAACCAACAAAAAGATATTGAAGAAGATTATGCGCGATCAGACATGAAAAAACGTAAAACGAAAAAACAATACAAGAGCAACACGGAAGCAGAACTAAATTTCTTCCTGAAACGATATTTGCTTTTTCAATTGAGATGGGACGATGCTTTGAATCAAAGAATGATCAATAATATTAAGGTATATTGTCTCCTGCTTAGACTGAGAAACCCAAGAAAAATTACTATATCCTCTATTCAAAGAAGAGAAATGAGTCTGAATATAATGCTGATTCAGAAGAATTTACCTCTTACAGAATTGATGAAAAAAGGGATATTGATTATCGAATCGGTTCGTCTGTCTGTAAAAAATGATGGACAATTTATTATGTATCAAACCATAGGTATTTCATTGGTTCATAAGAGTAAACGCCAAATTAATCAAAGATATCGAGAACGAGGATATGTTGATAAGAAGAATTTTGATGAATCTATTTCAAAACATCAAAGAATGACTGGAAATAGAGATAAAAATCATTCGAATTTACTTGTTCCTGAAAATATTTTATCATCTAGACGTCGTAGAGAATTGAGAATTTTAATTTGTTTCAGTTCAACGAATAGAAATGGTGTGAATAGAAATCCGGTATTTTGTAACGAGAACAACGTAAAAAACTGGAGTCCATTTTTGGATGAAAGTAAACATCTTGATAGTGATAAAAATGAATTAATTCAATTAAAGTTCTTTCTTTGGCCGAATTATCGATTAGAAGATTTAGCTTGTATGAATCGCTATTGGTTTGATACGAATAATGGCAGTCGTATCAATATGTTAAGACTACGTATGTATCCACGATTAAAAATTGGTTAATGTTAATACCGTATTTTTCCTATATATCCTATACCGTATATGGTATATGAAAGTAAACAGATGTACACATACCTTGTCTTACATCCCATTCTAATATACGTCAATAAAGTATCAATTAGATAAAAAGTGAATTGAATCAACAAAATCTTCTTCATTTTCGGTTTAAATATAAATTATTCGCTTTTGTGAGTGCAAAAACGTACCATCCTTTTGTATCCCTATTCGAATCCAATTTGATTAATTCATTTTAATTGATAAAATTAGGAGTCGATAAAGAAATTAAGATCATTATGTATATCACATTCAAATTACTGGCATTATTATTTCTGATCGATAAAATTACATATCTGTAAAGTCAAAAAAGGAGGAGGAAATTCTTTTATGGTCAAAAATTCATTCATTTCCGTTACTTCACAAGAAGAAAAGAAAGAAAACAGGGGGTCTGTTGAATTTCAAGTAGTCAGTTTTACCAATAAGATACGGAGACTTACTTCACATTTGGAATTGCACAAAAAAGACTATTTATCTCAGAGAGGTCTACGGAAAATTCTGGGAAAACGTCAACGGCTATTGGCTTATTTGTCAAAAAAAAATAGAGTACGTTATAAAGAAATAATTGGTCAGTTGGATATTCGAGAGATAAAAACTCGTTAATTTGAAGAATCTTTTTGATCGTTTAAATTTTGATGAACTTCTTTTTTTTCACTTTCAGCAATTCATGGAAGAATGAATGGGGAAAAACCTATGACTGCACCAGCTACAAGAAAAGACCTCATGATAGTCAATATGGGTCCTCACCACCCATCAATGCATGGTGTTCTTCGACTCATCGTTACTCTAGATGGTGAAGATGTTATTGACTGCGAACCAATATTGGGTTATTTACACAGAGGAATGGAAAAAATTGCAGAAAACCGAACAATTATACAATATTTGCCTTATGTAACACGTTGGGATTATTTAGCTACTATGTTCACAGAAGCAATAACTGTAAATGCACCAGAACAGTTAGGCAATATTCAAGTACCTAAAAGGGCGAGCTACATCAGAGTCATTATGTTGGAGTTGAGTCGTATAGCTTCGCATTTGTTATGGCTTGGCCCTTTTATGGCAGATATTGGGGCACAGACCCCCTTCTTCTATATTTTTCGAGAACGAGAATTGATATATGACCTATTCGAAGCTGCCACCGGTATGCGAATGATGCATAATTATTTTCGTCTCGGAGGAGTAGCTGCTGATCTACCTCATGGATGGATAGATAAATGTTTAGATTTTTGCGATTATTTTTTAACAGGGGTTGCTGAATATCAAAAGCTTATTACACAGAATCCTATTTTTTTAGAACGAGTTGAAGGAGTAGGCATTATTGGCGGAGAAGAAGCAATAAATTGGGGTTTATCAGGACCAATGCTACGAGCTTCCGGAATACAATGGGATCTTCGTAAAGTTGATCATTATGAGTGTTACGACGAATTTGATTGGGAAGTACAATGGCAAAAAGAAGGGGATTCGTTAGCTCGTTATTTAGTACGAATCAGCGAAATGACAGAATCTATAAAAATTATTCAACAGGCTCTAGAAGGAATTCCAGGGGGGCCCTATGAGAATTTAGAAATCCGACGCTTTGATAGAGTAAGGGATCCCGAATGGAATGATTTTGATTATCGATTCATTAGTAAGAAACCTTCTCCGACTTTTGAATTATCACAGCAAGAACTTTATGTAAGAGTCGAAACCCCAAAAGGAGAATTGGGAATTTTTCTGATAGGAGATCAGAGTGTTTTTCCCTGGAGATGGAAAATTCGCCCACCCGGTTTTATCAATTTGCAAATTCTTCCTCAGTTAGTTAAAAAAATGAAATTGGCTGATATTATGACGATACTAGGTAGCATAGATATCATTATGGGAGAAGTTGATCGTTGAAATGATAATTGATACAACAGAAGTACAAGCTATCAATTCTTTTTCCAGATTGGAATCCTTACAAGAGGTCTATGGGATCATATGGATGCTTGTCTATATTTTGACTACTGTATTAGGAATCACAATAGGTGTACTAGTAATTGTTTGGTTAGAAAGAGAAATATCTGCAGGGATACAACAACGTATTGGACCTGAATACGCCGGACCTTTAGGAATTCTTCAAGCTCTAGCAGATGGTACAAAATTACTTTTCAAAGAGAATCTTCTTCCATCTAGAGGAGATAATCGTTTATTCAGTATCGGACCATCTATAGCAGTCATCTCAATTCTACTAAGTTATTCAGTAATTCCTTTTGGATATCATCTTGTTCTAGCTGATCTAAGTATTGGTGTTTTTTTATGGATTGCCATTTCCAGTATTGCTCCCGTTGGACTTCTTATGTCAGGATATGGATCAAATAATAAATATTCCTTTTTAGGTGGTCTCCGAGCTGCTGCTCAATCAATTAGTTATGAAATACCATTAACTCTATGTGTGTTATCAATATCTCTACGTGTGATTCGTTAAGAAATAAATTTTCCCTATTTTTTTTCTTTCTAGGAAGGAAGTTAAATAAGTTGAATATCCATTTTCATTTTTTTATTCATCATTCAGGCTGATGAACTAAACCAGATAGTTATATGAGTGAAAGAAAACGGCTTATAAATTTGCGGTAAAAAAATGGAGTCTCATTACCTATGTACAAGAGTTAAATGAAAGTAAATATAAGCAGTAAAGATTGGTTACCCCAAGATATTGGTTGATTAGTCATCATGGCTTGAAGCGGGTTCAAAAGATCAACTGTATAGAGGTTTTACTATTAATTACCATACATATACGTGTATTACCATAACAGGAGATTGGGCAAAAATGAGTGGATGGCTAGGAACACCAAGGTACACAAAGGATTCGTAATGGAGATTATGTAAGTTATCCAACAGGATATTTCTGTGCATAAAAGGAATTTTAATTGGGGCTTTAAGTTAGTAGAAATGATCAAGAAGTACTCCCCACGATTCCGATCCAGAGTATACTCCTATCCACCGATTAAAGAAATAACTATCAAGAACGAACTAATCCTTTACTTTGTTTTAAAATCCCTTTTTATGAGAAAGGAGAATAGGAACGAAAAAATAGAAAGAATGTAATTGCAATAGAAAAAAGAGAGCTTTTTTTATTCTTTCTTTACTATATAATATAGATATTTAGACCTATATACCTATTTTTAGAGATAAAATTCTTGTCAGGATTCCTGAACTAATGCAAGGTCTAATTCTTTTTCGTAATCGAAAATGCTAGGTTGAAATATCTATTGATATTTCTACAAGAAGAATTTTATTCAAGGATTAAGTTATTATTCAACAAAGAAAATTTGGAAATTATTAAAAGATGAGATCAATTCAGAAGCACTTTATATTCAATATTTTATATGAAATATAAAAAAATAGAAATATATATAGCAGACAGAATTCCATTGGTCTAATTCGGGACCTTAGGATAGATTTGGATTCTATATATCCTACAAACATAGCAAGATAAATAATAGTGAGTGGGTCCTTAGATTTATTTGTGACCTTCAAGGAGCCGTATGAGATGAAAATCTCATGTCCGGTTCTGTAATAGCGATGGGCACAGTGATGTTATCATCGACTATGATTATCTAACAGTTCAAGTACAGTTGATATAGTTGAAGCGCAATCAAAATATGGTTTTTGGGGATGGAATTTGTGGCGTCAACCTATAGGGTTTATCATTTTTCTAATTTCTTCCCTAGCCGAGTGTGAAAGATTGCCCTTTGATTTGCCAGAAGCAGAAGAAGAATTAGTAGCAGGTTATCAAACCGAATATTCAGGTATCAAATTTGGTTTATTTTATGTTGCTTCATATCTGAATCTACTGCTTTCTTCATTATTTGTAACAGTTCT